TTATGATATGTTCGGAATCACTTATGATAGCCATCCACGACTGAAACGGATCTTAATGCCCGAAAGTTGGATAGGGTGGCCTTTACGTAAGGATTATATTGCCCCCAATTTTTATGAAATACAAGATGCTTATTGAATGATAAAAAATGAGTCTTAGCTTCTACAACTACAGACCTTCACGGAATATTTGGAATTCGATTCTTTTTTAGATCAAACAAACAGAAGAATTGAGGTCTCATTCATATTATTATAGATAGCTTGATCTCCAATTTGAAAGATACTTTTTTTTTCGTAAAAGCCGAGCCAATAGGATGAACTAAAAAAAAGAGTTCTGCATTATGAACTTTGTATCGCGCACATAACCTAGTCAACTTTAGTCACATAACTGGGAATTAATAAATAAGATCGGAAAGCAATAAATGAGGGGGGGTAAAGGATGATTCCATTTTAACTCTGTTTTTACTAAAAACATGTTTAATTTTAAGAATAGAAACTTATCAAAATTAATAAATCCTATGCCAGGAACCAGATTTGAACTGGTGACACGAGGATTTTCAGTCCTCTGCTCTACCAACTGAGCTATCCCGGCCATTGCCGAAGTATCATCCTCATTTTACTAGATGGCTTAGGCCTATGTCAATTAAAATAAACTCAAAAGTAGTAAATTAAAAAAGTTTTGTACCGGGAATTTCTTGGATCTTCTAAAAGAAGACTTTCGAAGTTTTAAAATGAAAAATGATATAGATTCTACATCTATCAAAGCGATATTTCTTTCTCATTTATACGTGTATGATATATCCCACACGACTTGTATATAATAAGAAAAGAAATTATAGTTTGTAAAAGCGTAGGATGAATGAAAAAAGATAATGAATTCTTGAATAACTAAAAAAAGGTAAGGTGTCAAGCAGACTTTTTGGGGGAGTAGAGTTGGGGATAGAGGGACTTGAACCCTCACGATTTTAAAAGTCAACGGATTTTCATCTTACTATAAATTTCATTGTTGTCAGTATTGACATGTAGAATGGGACTCTATCTTTATTCTCGTCCGATTAATTAATAAGTTCCACCAAGGATCTATCAGACTATGAAGTGAATCATTTGATCAATGAATATTCAATTTTTTCTTAAACTTCGAATTGATTCACAACATTTCTATTTTTTTTATAAAAAAAATAGAAATCGAGATTCAGGTCGTCATTTTTGAGATCGTTTTGTGTTACCTATATTTAGACAAAATAGGTTTTTATCCTTCATCCTTTTTGATTTGAAGTTTGGATCGAAGGATTCCTTTATCAACACAAGGTAGTGAACTCCATTTGTTAGAACAGCTTCCATTGAGTCTCTGCACCTATCCCTTTTTTCTCGCTTTCTAAACTCTGGTTTGTTCGCGTAAACCAGGATTTGGCTCAGGATTGCCCATTGTTAATTCCAGGGTTTCTCTGAATTTGAAAGTTCTCACTTAGTAGGTTTCCATACCAAGGCTCAATCCAATTAAGTCCGTAGCGTCTACCGATTCCGCCATATCCCCCTTTTTGCTTTGAGATTAGGATCTCATTTTTATGTCTTTCCACCTTTCTTATGCCGAAACCTTGGAATTCATTACATATAGATACTTATTTTATTTCTTTGGTATCTTCTTTCTTTTTTTTAGCCCAATCCATATTTCTTTGGTATCTTCTTTCTTTTTTTTAGCCCAATCCATATTTATTTAGTCTAATCAACAAAGATTCTATCATTTTTGTATTTGCAATTCAATATGATTATATATTACATAACATATATATGTTCTTCCTTTTCTCATCTTTGTCTTAAATTTTAATAAATAGTCGAACGGTCGATTCTCTCTTTTTTTTTTACTTCCATGAAAAGAAATTTTTGATTATTATTGAAACTTATAATTCTATAATGTGCAGCGGAAAAAGATTATAAGTCTACTTCGTATATTTTATATATTTTAATTAAATTCATTAATTAAGGTTATGTTTTATTTATTTAATGATAGTCACTATTTATTTGAGCTATATTCTGTTCTAGAATATATAGAATATGATTAATTAATTCTAAATAGATAAGGAAAAATATGAATATAATAGTTAATTGATACGATCTAGTAGTTTAGTGAATTTGTATGCACGCGCAAATTGAGCCTGCTTAGCTCAGAGGTTAGAGCATCGCATTTGTAATGCGATGGTCATCGGTTCGATTCCGATAGCCGGCTTTTCCATTTTTTTCGTTTTTTTACATTATTTTTAATGTACTTTCAAAATAAAAGAAGATTGAAAAGACTTCTTTCACCTTTTTCCCAGAGTTACCACTCCATTTCTATTATGTCATATAAACTTCCATATAGGAATATATATTGGGTAAAAGGGTTAGATCTTTGCAAAATAAATCAAGAAAATAAAAGACAATTTTTGTGATTTATTTTATTTATATATATTGTATATACAATAAAATAAATCTGTATATTGAGAGAATATATCTTCTTACTCTTTGTATTCCAATAATTTATTGGAGTGGATTTCACTTCATTTATCATTATCATTTAGTTCAGTTTTAATTTTGTTTAGTTTTGTACAATTTCAATAAAAAAGGAGTCTTTATGTCACGTTACCGAGGGCCTCGTTTTAAAAAAATACGCCGTCTGGGGGCTTTACCGGGACTAACTAGTAAAAGGCCTAGGGCAGGAAGCGATCTTAGAAACCAATCACGCTCCGTAAAAAAATCTCAATATCGTATTCGTTTAGAAGAAAAACAAAAATTGCGTTTTCATTATGGTCTTACAGAGCGCCAATTACTTAAATATGTTCGTATCGCCGGAAAAGCCAAGGGGTCAACAGGTCAAGTTTTACTACAATTACTTGAAATGCGTTTGGATAACATCCTTTTTAGATTGGGTATGGCTTTGACTATTCCTCAAGCGCGCCAATTAGTTAACCATGGACATATTTTAGTTAATGGTCATATAGTTGATATACCAAGTTATCGCTGCAAACCCCGAGATATTATTACAGTGAAGGATGAACAAAACTCTAGAACTTTGGTTCAAAATCTTCTTGATTCATCTGCCCCCGAGGAATTGCCAAACCATCTGACTCTTCACACATTCCAATATGAGGGGTTAGTCAATCAAATAATAGATAGGAAATGCGTCGGTTTGAAAATAAATGAATTGCTTGTCGTAGAATATTACTCTCGACAGACTTAATAAACCTAACTTAAGTAAAAAAAAAATAACTAAAAACAAGAGTTCGGACAACCCCCCCCTCGCCCCTCTTTTTTGATAAAAAATCAAAAGGCACAAGGTAAGGAATTTTGTCGGGGAATTTTTTTCCTATTCATGTATCATAGATTGGTAGGGAGATTTGGATCCCTTGTTTGCTCTTCCCAGCATTTTCCATATCAAAGAAATTAGAAATAGAGAATCTATTTAAAAATCAAAATAAGGTAGATTTTATATCTATTCTTTTTTTTTTTTTGATACATTGTGGTCAATCGCGTAAGATTGGTGAATTAGTTGAAAGTACGGAAAGAGAGGGATTCGAACCCTCGGTAAACAAAAGCCTACATAACAGTTCCAATGTTACGCCTTCAACCACTCGGCCATCTCTCCGACACCAGGATTATGACTGAGTACCTGGGTGAATAGCGAGTTATTCATCGTTTTTTTAATTATGGTTAATAGATACCCCTTTTGACCGGAAAATTGGGAAGTAGATAGAAGGTTTTTTTATTTTAATGAGTCCGCTTTTATGTTAGTTCGTACTATACAATTCCTTTGTTTGTGAGAAAATTTTTTCACAAAAGAAAAGGTAAAGGAAATAAAAAGAGTTCTAGAATGGATTACTACCTATGCCAAGATCGCGTATAAATGGAAATTTTATTGATAAAACATTTACAATTGTAGCCGATATCTTATTACGAGTCATTCCGACAACTTCCGGAGAAAAGGAGGCATTTACTTATTACAGAGATGGTGCGATTTGATTATCATTATTTTTTTTATTTCTCGCCAATTTGGAATATAAAGAAAAACGAGTATTGAAAAAAATCTACGCTTTTGAAGGTGAAGTTTATAATATAAAAAAGCAATCCCTTCTGTCATGTATCCACGATTAATGCAGCCTTAGATGCTTCAATTGTGAATTCTAGTATTGAGCAAAAGGTTTTTACCTATGGTTCCCGTATTACAGATCAATCCTACTACACTAATACAATATACGAATAGGAGGCATAGGGGAAGAAGCACTACACCGAGAAATCAACAACACGAAAACTTTCTTCAAAATGATTCCTTTTCTTTCTTCTTATTCTTTGGGATTGGGACTAATTAAAATGGTTGGAACAATAAACATCCATCTCGTTCGTACTTTGGATACCCGTATAACCATTGAAGACTGTTGAAGTGACTAATTCCTGGAAATTTAGGGGCGTTGAGAACAAAGAAATTTTTAGAGTTTCCTTTTTTATTTTTATCTAGCATGAACCCACTTGGTAGTAAGAAAAGATCTTTTGCAAGAAGGTTGGCTAGGGATTTCTTGTAAAAACATTAGCCCCGCTTAGTTCATAATGACATCAAATTTTTCCATATATTATTTTCATTATGCACCTAAAGGAGGAGCCGTATGAGATGAAAATCTCACATACGGTTCTGAAACGGAGAATTCGTTAAAGCGAATGACGACCGTAACGGATGTCGGCTCAATCTGAAGGAAATTATGCGGAAGCATTACAGAATTATTATGAAGCTATGCGCCTCGAAATTGACCCCTATGATCGAAGTTATATACTCTATAATATAGGCCTTATCCACACAAGTAATGGGGAACATACCAAAGCTTTAGAATATTATTTTCGGGCATTAGAACGAAACCCCTTTTTACCACAAGCTTTTAATAATATGGCTGTGATCTGTCATTACGTGCGACTATCTCCACTATAGAAAAAAAGAACAAACAGCTAGTCAATGAAATACTAGAAACACAAAAAAGGGCTTTCTACATAAGCATCGTACAAAACGATTTTTATCAGCTGTAGCAAATAAATAAACTTCATATATCGAAATATGACGTGAAGACTGGATATGCCTAAATACTTTATTTCTATGGATAAAAAGATTTAATTGATAGAGGAAGCACCGTAAAGATCAATTGGAAAGGTTTTGGACCGATACAACAAGAGCTGTTTATTTATATCATAATATGAGATAAATCTTCGGAATCTACTTATGTAATAGAGTAGATCCCCTAAGGTATTGAGCAGCGGTGTAGCATCAGATCCTAAAGACAGTAAGTCTTTTTCTTTTTTATGAAGTATGAAAAAAGTCTTTTTCAAAGATTCTATATAAATTTTAATATGAAAGCGGGATAGTTACCTTTTAGAAAATTCTAATATCTAATAACAGTGGACATGCCCTTTTTTTTCTGAAGGTAGGAGAAAAGATAAAACTTATTATATTAATTAAATAAAAATTAAAGTTTGAAACTCATGTAATTACTCTCTTTTGTTTAATACAAGAAAAACCGAATATCTATAAGAAATCTCATTCAATCAGACATTAAATTAGATATAAAGTGAAAGTAGGTTAAAGTTAAAAAACAGGTACACCAAAACAAAAGAGTTGGTTGTCGAGCCGTATGAGGTAGGAAACTCTCAAGTACGGTTCTCAGGGAGGGAATTGACCCGCCTATTCCGACCGTGGAGAACAGGCCATTCAACAAGGAGATTCTGAAATGGCGGAGGCTTGGTTCGCCCAAGCCGCTGAGTATTGGAAACAGGCTATAACGCTTACTCCTGGTAATTATATTGAAGCACAGAATTGGTTGACGATCACGAGGCGCTTCGAATAAGAACTTTACATTTGTTTCTTTTTTTTCTATATATATCTTTATTTGTTTTTACAATTAATCATTTTTTAGTTTCTTGGCCCTCTCGACCAAATAAAACGGCTCCCTTTTTTTCTATCAGAAGAACCAATCAAAGAAAAAATTTTCATTATATCCTTTTCTCAAACCGTTCTATTTCATCTGGTATTCTCTAGGGGTAAGTAGTACATGAATATGAGCATATCTAGTTTTTTATATTTTTTTCTTTTCGACTATTAAACCCAATAAAAGAGATTTGAAAATGACTAAATATCAATACTAGAATGTTTCTTAGTAATGACTAATAAGCGGTTATTGAAATAGAAAATTATCCTCTATTTAAAACATCAAAAATAGGCTACATTTCGGAACTTATAATTGAAATATGAATACACTAGATTAGGTTATAAAAAAACTCTTTGTGTACTAATGTAAAGGCGTGAAAACTAAAAAAAAAAAGGTCCGTTGAGCACCCTATGGATATGTCATAATAGATCCGAACACTTGCCCCAGATCGACTTCCAGATCATAATTGCTCTAGTGAATAACTAAAGAAAATAGATGAGAGATAGAAGAGAAATAAAAAAATTCTAAGCATCTATCATCCCTTCACTAATTACTTGAGTGACTGTTGGCGGGTTTCTTTGTATGTGTTGTCCGGAAAGAGGAGGACTCAATGATTATTCGTTCGCCGGAACCAGAAGTCAAAATTTTGGTAGATAGGGATCCCATAAAAACTTCTTTCGAGGAATGGGCTAAACCCGGTCATTTCTCAAGAACAATAGCTAAGGGACCTGATACTACCACTTGGATCTGGAACCTACATGCTGATGCTCACGATTTTGATAGTCATACCAGTGATTTGGAGGAAATCTCTCGAAAAGTATTTAGTGCCCATTTCGGCCAACTCTCTATCATCTTTCTTTGGCTGAGTGGAATGTATTTCCACGGTGCGCGTTTTTCCAATTATGAAGCATGGCTGAGTGATCCTACTCACATTGGGCCTAGTGCTCAGGTGGTTTGGCCAATAGTGGGCCAAGAAATCCTGAATGGCGACGTGGGCGGAGGCTTCCGAGGAATACAAATAACCTCTGGCTTTTTTCAGATTTGGCGAGCATCTGGAATAACTAGTGAATTACAACTTTATTGTACCGCAATTGGCGCATTGGTCTTCGCAGCCTTAATGCTTTTTGCTGGTTGGTTCCATTATCACAAAGCAGCTCCAAAATTGGCTTGGTTCCAAGATGTAGAATCTATGTTGAATCACCATTTAGCGGGGCTACTAGGACTTGGGTCCCTTTCTTGGGCAGGACATCAAGTACATGTATCTTTGCCGATTAACCAATTTCTAAATGCTGGAGTAGATCCTAAAGAAATACCACTTCCTCATGAATTTATCTTGAATCGGGATCTTTTGGCTCAACTTTATCCAAGTTTTGCTGAAGGAGCAACCCCTTTTTTTACCTTAAATTGGTCAAAATACTCGGAATTTCTGACTTTTCGTGGCGGATTAGATCCAGTGACTGGGGGTCTATGGTTAACCGATATAGCACATCATCATTTAGCTATCGCAATTCTTTTCCTAATAGCGGGTCATATGTATAGGACCAACTGGGGTATTGGTCATGGTATA